AATTCCTTCATAGAAGATAGGGGACATAATTCACATGGATATAGTAAGTCTCGCTTGGGCTGCTTTAATGGTAGTCTTTACATTTTCCCTTTCACTCGTAGTATGGGGAAGAAGTGGACTCTAAAGGTACTACTAATTGATTGAGGAATCAAACCGTATCAATTGTTTTAGAGATCCTTCTGCACCGCGTTTTGAACTATTTTTAAAATATCTTCATTTAGGACTTACATTGGATTCTAGTGGAGTAATGTATTATATGACTAAAATTCTTTCAATCAAAGATATATTTCAATGATTCTCATATTTGTATCTCGAAAGGAAAGGGATACATATTATTGGAATTTGAGTCCAACAAAATTTTTCCTAAATTTTATATTTCAATGAACGGGCTCTTCCCAGAATTATAGATGGATACTAAAGAAGGCCCGACCCCCCTTTTTTGTTTCCATATTTACTTTTCCTGCTCAAAAAGGAATTTTTTAAGTGGATACACAATTTCTATGAGAAAAAATTAGACATAGTAGTTGTCTAACGAGATACTATGCATAATAAGATCTTGCCTTGGGCGAGTCACATATTGCGCACCTACCGATTATTTTCTTATTTTCGAAATGGAATTTCTACTTTATCAGGGTTTCAAGCATTAAAAATTTTTGAGGTTTATTATTTTATATTTATTCCCTTTCGAAATCCGAAGAAGTGCCTATAGAACTCCTGTCAATGGATCAATCTATTTTTTCTTAGGAATGCTATAAAAAGGATTACGACTCTTTAATAGATGCTCATAATGCTTTTTCCTTCGTTGATTCTTTCAATATATCACGAGACTCAGATTGCAAATAATAAGAAATCTATAAATTATAACTATAAAGTAAGACAAGACAATTATTTAATATTGATCGAAAAAAAATGATGTATCAAAAAAGAGAATTGGTTCTATGTAAATTCCATATATTATCTTGATATTTACATATATCAAGATCATATTGTAGATTGATCGACACTAAGCCCCTGTACTTTATTTTAAAATAAAGTACAACTTTATACACTACACTAACACTACTAGATAGTATCGTAAGAAAGAAATAGATATTTCTTTCTTACTATACTATAGTATCGGATCTGATAGAATACTGTCGATTCTAGTCCGCTCATTTCATTTAAGACGCGAAATTGGAATCATTTTCCTTCTTTTCTTCAATCTTTGATAAGAATTCAGAAGTCAAGTTTCATTCAAATTAATCTTTTTTATTTTGATTTTGGCTTTCTGTTTTTACATAAATGATAAGCAGAAAAGCAGTAGGAACTAGAATGAACAGCGCAGTAGCAATAAATGCAAGAATATTTACTTCCATAATCTCATCTTTTTTTTTACTTCACAATAACTCGGGATTTAATCCCATAGAGATGATAAATCTTTCGCCGGTAAATTCAATGAATGAATTATCTCTCAATGATCTTAAATCAGATCAATATCATGAATAACAATATCTGAGCTATCAAATCAATTCGTCGTCGCGAATTGAATAGTATAACATAAGAAGACGTTTTATCCATACTGAATCCAAAATAGGATTCCCAGCCCACTCAAAAAGTACTTTTGAATAAAAGAGATTTTTTCAATTTCACATTAGTAATTGAGGTTACACAAACAAAACCGGAGTCAGAAGGGGAGACTTTTTAAGTTGGAAAAGTATTCTATCGGGGGAATTCTGTTAAATTTATTTTGTATTGTACACGAAAGGAATTCCATTTTTTTGTATGTGCGCTTGAGAAACATATAGTCCTCTATTCCATCGAAAAAGCAGACTCAGTATCTCTTGGAATACTGACTATATTGCTCCCATCAATTGTACTAATCTACATATGTCTTTCTACTACCAATGAGTCCTAGTTGAAGTAACGAAAATTCCCCTATTTGTTTTTGTTTGATGAGAAAGGCGAAACGAAAAGGGAAAGAAAAAGGAAAGAAAAAAGAACCCCTTTGGGAATGAAATTTTTCTTCTTGTTCCCCCGTTAACAGAAAAAGGAAAGCGGATTGATGTACTTATTGAATCTGTCGGGACTGACGGGGCTCGAACCCGCAGCTTCCGCCTTGACAGGGCGGTGCTCTGACCAATTGAACTACAATCCCAGGGAAATAAGGGATCTAGCAGAGATTTTGATTCTTTTTTATTCCTCCGTATCGGGTATTTCTGAAGGACAGGGGGGTTATATCATCTCATGGTATATTGGCGAATTGTTGGGCCGAGCTGGATTTGAACCAGCGTAGACATATTGCCAACGAATTTACAGTCCGTCCCCATTAACCGCTCGGGCATCGACCCAAGAAGAGCCCATTTGAGGTTTATTGTAAATCCACGATATGATCAACTTCCCTTTGTAGTACCCTACCCCCAGGGGAAGTCGAATCCCCGTTGCCTCCTTGAAAGAGAGATGTCCTAAACCACTAGACGATGGGGGCATATTTGCCCAACGTCCACCGTTCCTCATTGTAAGA